CTCATCATACGCACCGCTTTTTGACTCGCTTTATTTCCAATCCCTCTAATGTTCCAAATAAGAAGATTAATTGGAGCTATCAATATGTGAAGCGGATACTGACCTCGTTATACGTCTCATCTCAGGATTCAACAAATTCCGTTTGTGATATTTGCCTTTCTTTGGTTGTCCATCATCTTCAGACAACGCTGTTCGATGCAGCCCTTGTACCACATCCTCTTTCATCTGAACCTTTGCATGATCCTCCCGTGACACCACCAAGTCACCAACACAAGGTTTTTCAGGAAGCTGAACAATTTCCTGAACTGAGGCATTGTTTTCTGTTTCTTTTCGACTTTGAATCACCGTACCAATGTGATTCTCCCTGAATCGATCAGATTTCTCCACCTGTCCAGCCACTGTGATCACCATCTCAGCATTAGTGTTACCACCATTGTTGGATCTCGAAGTGTCAGGACTTTCTAGCGCCGCCATATTATCCCTTCTCTGGTGCTTTATCAGATAATTTTGAATCCGCTGGTTTCAACATTCCTGGAGAAGACGTCTGATTCTGCTCTCTCTGAGGTACTACATCCCTAACAGCGCTAGTAGACGGGATATTCTTCAACTCTACCCCTTTCCTTGTACTGTACAGGCTCGGAAGCGGAAATCGGCTGCTTGCCACGCTTCTTATCGAGAAGTTTCCTGAGATCATCATTATTATTCTGAGTTTGCTCCGAACGTTTTTCTGGTTTATCCCTTGAACCATTTTCATAACACTCATCCTCCGAATGGCCCAAGTGTCTACATCCCAAACAATATTTTGGAAGATCTTCATAGATAACTTTCTGCACCAAAACTTCATTATCAATACCAATCCCAAACTCGTTGACTCGAGGTTTTGTTTTGTAAGATCAACCTCCACACAAATTCTAGCCATAGTAAACCGCGATCGATCTGCCGTGGGCTCGTCAATCTTCAGCGGCACTCCAACAAATTTGGCCAATTCAGCCATAGCTCTTTTGTCAAATAAATGTACCGGAAGTCCAGGAAGACGAATCCACACAGGGAATACCGGCGACCCCTCCCTAGGATTAAACGTTGGTGTCCATTTATTTAAACACCCGCATAGGATATCCATCGAACCACCACAGTTGTCGCATCCAAATCCTCGTGTAGTCCTCTTCGTTTGAAATTTAAAACGTGTTTACCACTAAGGGTTTTCAACGACACATTGCCTTTCAACTTCAACTCGTTAAAGTGTTTCGTAAGGACTAGTAGGACGTCCATGTGAAAATTTACCAATGAGGGAGTGAACGAAGGGTGCTGCGAGAGATGCTGTTGCCTCTTTTGAAAAAAAGAACGTCTGCATGCCGTCAAAAAAACCTCGACTTCTAACTAAAGGCGAAAAGCCGGCATTGCAAGCAAATAGAGAGCCCCCGCCCGTTTGAGCCGTTGCGAACTGGAAAGTGTACCGGCTGTTTGAGTCGCGAAAGGGCCGCTTGCTTAAATTATAGAAATTATATATAAATTCTAGAATATTAAATAATAATAGACATACATTTATATAATATTCTATATATATCTATAAAAAAATAGAAAAATCATTTTTTTTATCCAATTGTTCATTCCTGGGAAGAGGAAGAAGCAGATAGAGCAAAGGCCTACTCTTTCCATCCGCTCTTCCCTAACTAAAGAAGTGCATGTCGAGATCCGTAAGGGCTTATAGTTTAATTGGTTGAAACGTACCGCTCATAACGGTGATATTGTAGGTTCGAGCCCTACTAAGCCTAGCCTTTAGCCTCCGGTGGCTTCTCTTCACCTGATACAAGGCAGTCGAAGTACCCGCCGCCCTTTCGATCTAGTCACAGCAAAGAGAAGTTGAGCTGAATTGGCATCCGCCTGAGATGGGTTCTTTTAAGATTCATGTTGATGCGGTTCTCTAACCAGGTTATCACAAAGAAAAGATTGGAGTGGTGGGTATAGATCTGACTGGGCTACTCATAACTGGAATAGGGTATATTTACGCCCTTTTTTCGGTGGACATGGCGGAGGCTCATGCACTTACACTTAGGAAAGGTTCTGACCTGGCTTTTTCTCTACAGCTATCTTCTCTTTGTATGTATGAAAACAGATTCATCTCAGGTCTTGAAAGCTTTTCATAGTAAAAAGTCGTCTACAGATCGCAGTCTGAGGCCTATTCAAAGTTAAGTTATCGATGTGCAGCAACTCCTGATGTCCTACCACAGCAGGTCAGTATAAAGGGTGAACTGATTAGCCAATGCTTCGTCCGATTGGGTGGGAAAGCATCTTCCTGACTGTGTCGACCTTACTGGGTGCAGAGTCCTCCACCAGAGATTCTTGCTATTTGAAGAGTAAGAGAATATCATCATTGGTCTGACTTAGGCCTTGATGTCTTTTGATTTCAGCTTTAAATGCCCGGAATAGGAAATGAGATGATTCGATAGTGGGAACTCATAAGCGCTCATCCATTCTATGCCGGTAATCGAGGAGGCTATGC